ATTGGTAGAAAAAAACCCGCAACCCCTTGGGGTTATCCTGGACTTGGAAGAAGAAGTAGAAAAAGGAATAAATATAGTGATAATTTGATTCTTCGTCGCCGTAGTAAATAGGGGAGAAAATCGAATTTCTTTCTTCGTCTTTACAAAAAAAGAAAAAAAAAATAGGAGTAATTTATGACACGTTCACGAAAAAAAAAACCTTTTGTAGCAAATCATTTATTACTAAAACTAGAAAAGCTTAACACAAAAGCGGAAAGGGAAATAATAATAACTTGGTCTCGGGCATCTACTATTATACCTACAATGATTGGACATACTATTGCTATTCATAATGGAACGGAACATTTGCCTATTTATATAACAGATCATATGGTAGGGCATAAATTGGGAGAATTTTCACCTACTATCAATTTCCGTGGACATGCGAAAAATGATAATAAATCACGTCGTTGACATTAATAAGTTAATAAATAGATGATTAGTGATCATTAGTAAGAGGTAAACCTTATGACAAATATAAATAATAAAATAACAAATAATAGAAAGAAGAACCGATATACAGAAGAAGTATATGCTTTAGGTCAAGGTATATCTATGTCTGCTCACAAAGCACGACGGGTAATTGATCAAATTCGTGGACGTTCCTACGAGGAAACACTTATGATACTTGAACTTATGCCTTATCGAGCGTGTTATTCCATTTTTAAGTTGATTTATTCTGCAGCAGCAAATGCTAGTTACAATATGGGTTTCAATGAAGCAAGTTTAGTTATTAGTAAAGCCGAAGTCAACGAGGGTACTACTATTAAAAAATTTAAACCGAGAGCTCGAGGACGTAGTTATCCAATAAAAAGAACTACTTGTGATATAAAAATTGTATTGAAAGACACATCTTTATATAAAGAAAGGAACGGGGATTTCTTATGCTTAAAAAAAATCGAATGGAAAAAAAAATACACAGATGTGACATATCATGATAGCTATAATAGTGGAGGATTATGGGACAAAAAATAAATCCACTTGGTTTCAGAATTGGTATAACTCAAGATCATCATTCTACTTGGTTTGCACAACCACAAAATTATTCCGAGGGTCTACAAGAAGATCAAAAAATACGAAATTGTATCAAGAATTATATACATAAAAATCTGAGAATATCCTCTGGTGTGGAGGGAATTGTACGAATAGAAATTCGAAAAAGAATTGATCTGATTCAAGTCATAATCTATATGGGATTTCAAAAGGTTTTACTAGAAGGCAGGACGCGAAGAGTCGAAGAATTAAAGATGGATGTACAAAAAGAACTTAATTGTGTAAACCGAAAACTCAACATTGCTATTAAAAGAATTACAAACCCTTATCGACACCCTAATATTCTTGCAGAATTTATAGCAGGACAATTAAAAAATAGAGTTTCATTTCGCAAAGCGATGAAAAAGGCTATTGAATTAACCGAACAAACAGATACAAAAGGAATTCAAGTACAAATTGCGGGGCGCATCGACGGAAAAGAAATTGCACGTGTCGAATGGATCAGAGAAGGTAGGGTTCCTCTCCAAACCATTCGAGCTAAAATTGATTATTGTTCCTATACAGTCCGAACAGTCTATGGAGTATTAGGCATCAAAATTTGGATATTTAGAGACGAAGAATAAAAATACTTTACTTGTCTTTACTCTTTATAGAATAAAAAAAGAACAAACCTTTTCCTTTCCTGATTTTTCTCTTAAATCAAAAGAATAAGCAATTCTATAGGGTTGAATAAAAATTGGATTGATGATTTCATATAATTGCTATGCTTAGTGTGTGACTCGTTGGTTTTTTTTTCAGAGGGTAGGATTCAAAAAAATGTACCGACCCTCACTGTGAACTAATAACTATAGAACTAATAACCAACTCTTCGTTTCGCATTATCTGGATACAAAAAAGCAGTCAAGGTATGATATATTGGTCATATCATTGTAGCAACTGAAATCTTTTTTGCATAAACAAAAGAAAAACCAATTTGATTATGATATATGATTATCATATATAAAGTATGCAGATAAAAGGAAAGTTGAAAGAAAGAAAGAAAAAGAATATCAATGATATAGGATTTCAATCTATGCAAGGTTTATGAGTCATCTCATAAAAAAAGGCAATGTAATAAAGCATCAATACAGATTCATCCATAACTCTATGAATCTATTCATAGAAAAAATCAAGAGCCTCGAGCCAATAAAGACTGAGAAGATTGACTCAAGAACAAAAACAAATTTCAGGAAGGGCTCCATTGTAGAATTCAACCTAACCATTAATTGAGAAGCGATGAGAACGACGAAACCTATGAATACGTAAGATTCTATTGAAAAAGGAATCCTAATAATTCATTAGGTGGGATGGCGGAATGAACCCGGAACGAATTCATTTATTCCGAGAAGTCATGAGCTAACCAACCCTACAACGGAAACAGATATTAAAAGAGTAAATATTCGCCCGCGAAGGTTTTTATTAGATTACTCAATCTTATTCGATCCAATATAATAATATGATCAAAGGAAAACCAAAATAAAGATTCGTTATAAAAAAAGAGATTATCTCATTATCTAGACATAGAATAATATATCCAAACAAGATATAGAAATATCCAAACAAGATATAGAAATTTCTCATAGATTAAATGAAATATCAAAGAATCCGCGATTCAGTATATTTTCATAAAATGGGAATCATTTCATTCGCGAGGAGCCGGATGAGAAGAAACTCTCATGTCCGGTTCTGTAGTAGAGATGGAATTGAGAAAGAGCCATCAACTATAACCCCAAAAGAACCAGATTTCGTAAACAACATAGAGGAAGAATGAAAGGAATATCTTATCGAGGCAATCGTATTTGTTTCGGTAAATATGCTCTTCAGGCACTTGAACCCACTTGGATCACATCGAGACAAATAGAAGCAGGGCGGCGAGCAATGACAAGAAATGTGCGTCGTGGTGGAAAAATATGGGTACGTATATTTCCAGACAAGCCAGTTACTGTAAGACCTACGGAAACACGTATGGGTTCGGGTAAAGGATCTCCCGAATATTGGGTAGCTGTCGTTAAACCAGGTAGAATACTTTATGAAATGGGCGGAGTAGCAGAAAATATAGCCAGAAAGGCTATTTCAATAGCGGCGTCCAAAATGCCTATACGAACTCAATTTATTATTTTGGGATAGGAACGTAGAACTAAAGGAAAGAATTCGGGGGGGGGTAAAAAAACAATTGAAGATTTCTTTTGGACAAACAATATTTCTTTTTTTTTTTACTTCGCCCTTTGCTTTGCATTGAAAGAACAGATTCAAAAATGATATGATTCAACCTCAAAGCCATTTGAATGTAGCGGATAACAGCGGTGCTCGAAAATTAATATGTATTCGAATTATAGGAGCTAGTAATCGACGATATGCTCATATCGGTGACATTATTGTTGCTGTGATCAAGGAAGCATTACCAAATATGCCTCTAGAAAGATCAGAAGTGATCAGAGCTGTAATTGTACGTACTTGTAAAGAACTTAAACGCGACAACGGTATGATAATACGATATGATGACAATGCGGCAGTTGTCATTGATCAAGAACGAAATCCAAAAGGAACTCGAGTTTTTGGTGCGATTGCCCGAGAATTGAGACAGTTAAATTTCACTAAAATAGTTTCATTAGCACCCGAGGTATTATAAGATGAGATCATACGTATAGTAGTTATATTATACATAGTATTTGAATGAAATAGATTGAATTAATTAGTGGATTTGATTGTATCTTACGTATATCCCTTTTTAAAAAAAAAAAAAGAAATATTTCTAATTTAGAAATAAATACAAAATAGCATGTTGATTATATCAAAAAATGTGAGGCAAGATAAATTTTAGTTTATCATGGGTAGGGACGCTATTGCTGACATAATAACCTCTATACGAAATGCCGACATACATAGAAAAGGGACGGTGCAAATAGCATCCACTAACATCACGGAAAACATAGTGAAAATCCTTTTACGAGAAGGTTTCATCGAAAATGTGAGAAAGCATCAGGAAAACAACAAATATTTTTTGGTTTTAACCCTACGACATAGAAGGAATAGGAAAGGTCCCTCTAGAACTATTTTAAATTTAAAACAGATCAGTAGGCCTGGCCTACGAATCTATTCAAACTATCAACGAATTCCTAAAATTTTAGGCGGGATGGGAGTTGTAATTCTTTCTACTTCTAGAGGTATACTGACAGACCGCGAGGCTCGACTAGAAGGAATCGGCGGAGAAATTTTGTGTTATATATGGTAATCTTTCTGATATCCGAATTGGATCCAATCCGGAATTCCCTATTTGTCAAAAAAAAAGGGGGGCGCGTAAATTGATATCATTCCTCCCACATTAGGTGAAACTTCTAGGTTTTTTTACCTAGAATGAAAGAAAAAAAATGGTTCATGAAGGATCCAACGGAGGTTTATACGTATACTATCGGGGAGGAGGATCAAAATTGAAGTAAGTCATTATGATTCAACCGGGGGGGGTATAATTTATAGACCCCACAACAAAGCTTCGAATAATTAGGTGATTTTTTCAATTTCTGCATTCCCTTCATGAGGATACAATTTGAGGTTCGAAATTGAAAGAAACTTATTTTCTTCCAATAAGTAAAGTATACTCAGAATTAAGTTCAGGAAGGACAACTATGAAAATAAGGGCTTCCATTCGTAAAATTTGTGAAAGATGTCGACTGATCCGTAGGAGGGGACGAATTATAGTAATTTGTTCCAATCCGAGACATAAACAAAGACAAGGATAATCTTTTGAAAAGGGACTCTCTAACGGAAAGGACCAAATCAAAAAATAGGATCTGTTTTAACCTGACATGGATATATCCATATATCTATAATTTCTATTTATTAGATGATAAAGCATGGCAAAATCTATACCAAAAACTGGTTCACGTAGGAATGCCCGTATTAGTTCACGTAAGAGTACACGTAGAATACCA